AGAATTGAGCCGTATAGCTTCTCACTTGTTATGGCTTGGACCTTTTATGGCAGATCTCGGTGCGCAGACTCCTTTTTTTTATATTTTTAGAGAGAGAGAATTAATATATGATCTATTTGAAGCTGCTACAGGTATGCGAATGATGCATAATTACTTTCGCATCGGAGGAGTTGCTGCCGATCTGCCTTATGGATGGATCGATAAATGTTTAGATTTCTGTGATTATTTTTTACGAGGAGTTATTGAATATCAACAACTTATTACACAGAACCCCATTTTTTTAGAACGAGTTGAAGGGGTCGGTTTTATTAGCGGAGAAGAAGCTGTAAATTGGGGCTTATCGGGCCCTATGTTACGAGCTTCTGGAATACAATGGGATCTTCGTAAAGTTGATCTTTACGAGTCTTACAATCAATTCGATTGGAAAGTCCAATGGCAAAAAGAAGGGGATTCGTTAGCTCGCTATTTAGTACGAATTGGTGAAATGAGAGAATCAATCAAAATTATTCAACAGGCTGTAGAGAAAATTCCTGGAGGCCCTTATGAGAATTTAGAAGTCCGACGCTTTAAGAAAGCAAAGAATTCCGAATGGAATGATTTTGAATATCGATTTCTTGGTAAAAAACCTTCGCCCAATTTTGAATTGTCAAAGCAAGAGCTTTATGTAAGAGTGGAAGCTCCAAAAGGTGAATTAGGAATTTATCTGGTAGGAGATGATAGTCTTTTCCCCTGGAGATGGAAAATTCGTCCACCCGGTTTTATTAATTTGCAAATTCTCCCTCAGCTAGTCAAAAAAATGAAATTGGCTGATATCATGACGATATTAGGTAGTATAGATATCATTATGGGAGAAGTTGATCGTTGAAATGATAATAGACAGGGTACAGGTAGAAGGTATCAATTCTTTTTCGAACTTGGAATTATTAAAAGAAGTCTATGGACTGATATGGATTCTACCCATTTTTACCCTCTTACTGGGAATCACAATAGAAGTACTCGTAATTGTGTGGTTAGAAAGAGAAATATCCGCATCGATACAACAACGTATTGGTCCTGAATATGCTGGCCCCCTGGGACTGCTTCAAGCTATAGCAGATGGAACTAAGCTACTTTTTAAAGAGGATATCTTGCCATCCCGAGGGGATATTCCCTTATTTAGCATTGGACCGTCTATAGCAGTCATATCCATTTTATTAAGTTTTTTAGTTATTCCTTTGGGATATCGCTTTGTTTTAGCCGATCTTAGTATTGGTGTTTTTTTATGGATTGCCATTTCAAGTATTGCTCCTATTGGTCTTCTTATGGCAGGATATAGCTCAAATAATAAATATTCTTTTTCAGGCGGTCTACGAGCTGCTGCTCAATCTATTAGTTATGAAATCCCATTAACTTTTTGTGTACTAGCAATATCTCTACGTGCGATTCGTTAAAATAGGATCTTTTTTTTTCCTCTGAAATTCATTGAATATTTATCTTCCTTTTCTTATTCTATGTTCGGGTTAGTAAGTTAAACTAGATAGCTATATGAGTGAAACAAAACTGCTTATTAATTTGTAGTAAAAAGAAAAAATCTCATTTCCTACGTACAAGAAAAAATGGAAGTAAACATAAGCAGTGTAAATTCTTTACCCCAAGGTTGAGATTTTTTGACTTGAAGCGGGCAATAATAAGGGATTCCCGATACAGAAAGTTGTAATCATAAGGGAATCCATCAAAAGTTAGTGAGGGATTAGGAACACTAAAGTACATAAAGGATTAGTAATGAGGGAATCTAAGGCATTAGATATTTTTCCTCATAAAAGGAATCATAATAAGGACTTGAAATTGGTGGAAATGAGCAAGTAGTACTTTCTTCGGATTCCGATCCAGAGTATGTTCCCATTCACTTGTTAAGGAAATGGCTATCAAGAACGAATTAACCCTTTATTCCTTTTTTCTTTTTAAATACCCCCCCGGGGAAAGAAGAATAGGACAAAAGATATGGAATGTAATACAAAAAAAAGATCCTTATTTATTCTTTCCGTCGTTTATCCATATTCATACAGAATTCTTCATGAACTAATACCCAATTCTTTTCATTTATTAATTGTTATAACGAGTGTTTTATTCCAAGATTAAGTTATTGCTGAACAAATAAAAAGTACTAAAGGATGAGATGAATTCAGAAGCGTTTTTTATTATTCTAGCAGACAGAATTCCTTTGGTCTAATTTAGGACGTTGAAATCGATTTTATCTTAGATAATTCTAACTACGCCCAAGAAGATAATAACGAAATGAAACAGTACTTTCCCTTTTTCTGATCATAGAGGAGCCGTATGAAACTAAGGTTTCATGTACGGTTTTGGAATAGCGGTGGGAACTGTGATGTTATCGTCGACTATGATTATCCAACAGTTCAAGTACAGTTGATATAGTTGAAGCACAGTCAAAATATGGTTTTTTGGGGTGGAATCTTTGGCGTCAGCCTATAGGTTTTCTGGTTTTTCTAATTTCTTCTTTGGCGGAATGTGAAAGATTACCCTTTGATTTACCAGAAGCAGAGGAAGAATTAGTAGCAGGTTATCAAACCGAATATTCTGGTATCAAATATGGTTTATTTTATCTTGTTTCTTACCTAAATTTATTAGTTTCCTCTTTATTTGTAACAGTTCTCTACTTAGGCGGGTGGAATTTGTCTATTCCCTATATATCCTTTTTTGGATTTTTCCAAATGAATAAAATGGTTGGAATTTTAGAAATGACAATGGGTATCCTTATTACATTAACTAAAGCTTATTTATTTCTCTTCATTTCTATCACAATAAGATGGACTTTACCCAGGATGAGAATGGATCAGTTATTAAATCTTGGATGGAAATTTCTTTTACCTATTTCCCTGGGCAATCTCTTATTAACAACTTCTTCCCAACTTGTTTCACTATAAAATAAGAAAATACAATAACAGTAAGAATATTTTCAACACAAAAGTTCTCTCAAACAAGAGAAAGAAACATACCTTTTTCATAGATATTTCGAATATGTTCCCTATGGTAACTGGGTTCATGAGTTATGGTCAACAAACAATACGCGCAGCAAGGTACATTGGTCAAAGTTTCATAATTACCTTATCCCACACAAATCGTTTACCTATAACGATTCACTACCCCTATGAAAAATCAATAACATCGGAGCGTTTCCGGGGGCGAATCCACTTTGAATTTGATAAATGTATTGCTTGTGAAGTATGTGTTCGCGTATGCCCTATAGATCTACCCCTTGTGGATTGGAGATTTGAAAAGGATATTAAAAGGAAACAATTGCTTAATTATAGTATTGATTTCGGAGTTTGTATATTTTGTGGTAATTGTGTTGAGTACTGCCCGACAAACTGTTTATCAATGACTGAAGAATATGAACTTTCTACTTATGATCGTCATGAATTGAATTACAATCAAATTGCTTTGAGTCGGTTACCAATCTCCATAATGGGAGATTACACAATTCAAACAATTAGGAATTCAACTCAAAGTAAAATAGACGAAGAAAAATCTTGGAATTCAAGAACGATTACTGATTACTAGAATTTTTTTGTTAGAATCCAAAAGTTCTTTACTAACTAGAAAGAAAAACGAATACCTACTGCTTATTGCAAATTATTCCAGATTTTAAATCAAAGTAGATTTTCGTGATGTGATTTCTAACTATAGAAAGAACTTATATACAATATACAAAAAAATACCCTAATCCCTTTTTTCTTCCTTGAATCTTTTAGTTTTAGTCAGTTCATGAAAAATTTTATACTATTAATTTCTTCTTATCCATAATGGATTTACCTGGGCCAATACATGAAATTCTTGTGCTGTTTGGGGGATTTGTTCTTCTACTAGGGGGTCTAGGGGTGGTATTACTTACCAACCCAACTTTTTCTGCTTTTTCGCTAGGATTAGTTCTTGTTTGTATATCCTTATTCTATATTTTATTGAATTCCTACTTTGTAGCTGTGGCACAACTTCTTATTTATGTGGGAGCTATAAATGTCTTGATCATATTTGCCGTAATGTTCGTAAATGGCTCAGAATGGTCTAAAGATAAGAATTTTTGGACTATTGGAGATGGGTTCACTTCACTCGTTTGTATAACTATTCCTTTTTCACTAATGACTACTATCCCAGATACGTCATGGTATGGAATTCTTTGGACTACAAGATCAAACCAAATAGTAGAACAGGGTCTCATAAATAACGTTCAACAAATTGGGATTCATTTAGCAACCGATTTTTATCTTCCATTTGAACTCATTTCCATAATTCTTCTAGTTTCTTTAATAGGTGCAATTACTATGGCTCGGCAATAAGAAATACTTAGAATGAGTCAAAATTCTTAGAATTTCAAATCTAAAAAAAATAACTAAAGAACCACAATTTTGATTTAGTAAAACCCATCTACTGCCAACAAATACCTTCTTTTCTCTTTTGTTGTGTAATTGTTCTATTCTAATTAATTCAATCGGTTCAATTCTTGTCCTCATATTGAAATGAATCGAGATTGATAAGGAGTTAGTTAATGATGTTTGAGCATGTACTTTTTTTGAGTGTCTATTTATTTTCGATTGGTATCTATGGATTGATCACAAGCCGAAATATGGTTAGAGCTCTAATATGCCTTGAACTTATACTGAATTCAATTAATCTAAATCTCGTAACATTTTCTGATCTATTTGATAGTCGACAATTAAAAGGAGACATTTTCGCAATTTTTGTTATAGCCCTTGCGGCTGCTGAAGCAGCTATTGGATTATCCATTCTTTCTTCCATCCATCGTAACAGGAAATCAACTCGTATCAATCAATCTAATTTTTTGAATAATTAGACATAGAATCTTCTAAACAAAGGGACACATATAATAATATGAAATATTAAGATGAATAGAAATGAATACTATTTTCTTATTATTATTTGAGAATATCTATTTTTTGAGTAGGTTATTCCATAGTATTCATTTTTACTTAGTTGAATTTTTGCAATTCATTGATATTGCAATTTGAATATTGCAATAATTTATATTGAAAAGACGATAGCCAATTTATTGGCTAATTCGAATTCGTATATACAATTCGTATAATTATGATTGTTGAAGCCCAAAATTCAAGTCTCTTGGCTCTTTTCACGCTTTCTCACAAACGGATTAAGAAATATATTGCATTATTTGTTGAAGTTTGGATAAACCATTGCTTCGTCTGGTGTCTACAATACATTTGATTGATATAGTACTAATTTCATTTTTACCAGATCGAAAATTTTTATGTTGAAAAGGAAAATTTATAGACCCAATGTCACATTCCGTAAAAATTTATGATACATGTATAGGATGCACTCAATGTGTACGAGCTTGTCCAACAGATGTATTAGAAATGATACCTTGGGATGGATGTAAAGCCAAGCAAATTGCTTCTGCGCCGAGAACCGAAGATTGTGTGGGTTGTAAGAGATGCGAATCCGCCTGCCCAACAGATTTTTTAAGTGTCCGCGTTTATTTAGGACCTGAAACAACCCGCAGCATGGCTCTATCTTATTGATACGTTACAAAAAATTCCACTTGAATCGTCTGATTCCTCTTTACCGAAGAAGCCTGTGCTCAAAATAATCGAGCACGGGCTTTTCTGGTCAAAACGTATCTTGCCTTTATCACTTTATCATGAGTTCTTTTCCTTGGTTAACAATACTTGTTGTTTTGCCGATATTTGCGGGTTCATTAATTTTCTTTTTACCCCATAGGGGAAACAAAATCGTTAGGTGGTATACTATGTCTATTTGTTTATTAGAATTCCTTCTAATGACTTATGCATTCTGTTATCATTTCCAATTGGAGGATCCCTTAATCCAATTAAAAGAGGATTCTAAATGGATAGATGTCTTCGATTTCCACTGGAGATTGGGAATCGATGGACTTTCATTAGGATCTATTTTATTGACAGGATTTATGACTACTTTAGCTACTTTAGCAGCTTGGCCAGTTACCCGGAATTCCCGATTATTCTATTTCCTGATGCTAGCAATGTATAGCGGTCAAATAGGATTATTTTCTTCGCGAGACCTTTTACTTTTTTTTATCATGTGGGAGTTGGAATTAATTCCTGTTTACTTACTTTTATCCATGTGGGGGGGGAAGAGGCGTCTCTATTCAGCTACAAAGTTTATTTTGTATACTGCAGGTGGTTCCATTTTTTTCTTAATCGGAGTTCTAGGTATGGGCTTATACGGTTCCAACGAACCAAGATTAGATTTGGAAAGATTAATTAATCAATCATACCCTGCAACATTGGAAATACTATTTTATTTTGGCTTCCTTATTGCTTATGCTGTCAAATTGCCGATTATACCCCTACATACGTGGTTACCAGATACCCATGGGGAAGCGCATTACAGTACATGTATGCTTTTAGCGGGAATCCTACTAAAGATGGGAGCATACGGATTGATTCGGATCAATATGGAATTGTTACCTCATGCTCATTATCTATTTTCCCCTTGGTTAGTAATAATAGGAGCGATGCAAATAATCTATGCAGCTTCAACTTCTCTTGGTCAACGAAATTTCAAAAAAAGAATAGCCTACTCCTCCGTCTCTCACATGGGTTTCATTATTATAGGAATTGGTTCCATAACCAACATTGGACTCAATGGAGCTATTTTACAAATATTATCCCATGGATTTATTGGTGCTACACTTTTTTTCTTAGCGGGAACGGCTTGTGATAGAATGCGCCTTGTTTATCTCGAAGAACTGGGAGGGGTTTCTATCCCAATGCCGAAAATTTTTACCATGTTTAGTAGCTTTTCAATGGCTTCTCTTGCCTTACCAGGAATGAGCGGTTTTGTTGCGGAATTAGTAGTATTTTTTGGACTAATTACTAGTCCAAAATTTCTGTTAATGCCAAAAATGCTAATTACTTTTGTAATGGCAATTGGAATGATATTAACTCCTATTTATTTATTATCTATGTTACGACAGATGTTCTATGGATACAAGTTATTTCATGTTCCAAACGAAAATTTTTTGGATTCTGGGCCGCGAGAACTCTTTCTTTTAATCTGTATCTTTTTACCAGTAATAGGAATTGGTATTTATCCAGATTTTGTTCTCTCGCTATCCGTTGACAGGGTAGAGGCTCTGTTATCCAATTATTATCCTAAATAGGATTTTCTTTTTTTCTTCTACTAGTCCCCTCTATATTCCATAGTGGAAATACTCAAAAATTCAGAAAAAAAGAAAAGAGTCTAATTAGATCTATCTCGAATTTTTGAGAACCCTTTGAGAAGGCGTTCAAGGGGTTCTCAAATCAAACACAAAAATGGAAGTTTTTCCATTTCATTAAGGTTTTATGTTATGTAATCATTTAGATGGGTAATGTAAATGAACCATAACTATGTAAACCTATTCCTAATAGATTGATACCAAAATAACAGATCCAAATTATAAGAAATCCTATGGAAGCTACAAATGCTGACTTCGTACCCTTCCAATTTGGATTTGTTCTACTATGTAAATAAATTGCAAATATGGTCCAAGTAATAAATGCCCAAGTTTCTTTAGGATCCCAATTCCAATAGGATCCCCACGCCTCATTAGCCCATACTGCTCCACAAAGAATACCTATGGTTAAAAGGGTAAATCCTAGACTAATGACACGATAACTCCAAGAATCCAAACGCTCAATTAATTGATATTTGTAATAATTTGGAAATGAAGGAAAAAGGGTGCTTTTTAAAGCACTTCTTTTTGCATAGAAATATTCAATCTCATTAAAGAAAAATGTTTTAAGTAAAACATTTTTTTTCTTTTTCGAAAAGAAATCTAAATTCTTTCGAAATCTAATGATTAGAAGAGCGGCGGATAATAAGGATCCGCACAAAAGAGTCGCATAGCTTAGTAACATCATACTGACATGCATCATTAACCACTGAGATTGTAGAGCAGGTACTAGTATTGTGGATTGATGCATTTCAGTTAAAAGACCCGACGTGGCAAAGCCTTGCGTTAAAATAGTACTCGGCGTGGTTATTGTGCTTAAATCATTTTTAGAGTTCTGTATCGTAGGAATCATATGAAGAATATACAGAGCCCATGAAAGGAAGATCAATGACTCATATAAATTACTTAATGGAAAATGTCCCGAAGAAGCCCAACGAGAAACTAAGAATCCTGTTATAGAGAAAAAAGTAGCTATCATTCCTTTTTCTGACGAATCACGTAATCCCCCAAGTTCACGAACTAATAAGGTTATCAAATGAATCGTAATCACAATTGAAATTGTTGAGAAAGAAATATGAGTTAGTATATGTTCTAAAGTTGCAAATAGCATAAGGAGAAGGTCCCATTACAAAATTGGAAATTTCGAATTGAATCCATTTTATAATCTATTGTATTCTTTTTCGAGACTGCCGCCACTCGGACTCGAACCGAGATGCTTGAGCACTGCTTCCTAAGAGCAGCGTGTCTACCAATTTCACCATGGCGGCTAAGTTGAAATAACAGGTAACTTAAAAGAATATTAGTTATTTTCTCGCGAATCGTCGAGATTGGAAGAGTCCTTAGAATTTAGGACATTTTAATCTTCATTAAAATAGACTTCGTTTGGTAGTATCCTTGCGAATTTTTTAACAAAAAAACTCTTGCTTTGCCCAATAGAAACAAAGTTTGAAAGAGTTGGAACAGTTTTTTCTCAGTTGCAATATAGAACTAATTTTTTTGTGAATTTAGGATAAGATAGGTAGAAGTTGTAAGTCTTATTGCAGGAATACTCTACTTTTCATAATAGAATCCCTTTATTTTATTTATTATACGGATTCTATTACGAAAAGTTCATTGATAGGAAAAGAATATTTAGGCCACAGTATACCAAAAACCTTTGTTCTATATATCAGAGAGGTTAGTTCTAAGAATATTGTACCGAGGAATTCGACACATAAAAGTACATTCATTAATTAATCCTAATTATTCATATTAAATAATTGGAATTTTTTTGGGATAGGTCAATTCATATTATCCCAAAACCTTATTATTTGTTTGTTTGTTGCCGAGAAAAACCCTTTGGTTTTGGATGCTCGCTGACGCCAGAAAATGATCTTGATTTTGCTAAAGAATAAGCTTGTACTATGGAAAAAAAAGTCTTTTTCTTCCAAAGATTTTTACGAATACGCTTTTTTGACATCGAAGTACGTTTTTTTGGAACTGCCATTCAAAAAGGAGATTACTTTTTTCTAGTTGTATGTGAAAGACATCTATTGCTGCAAATCAATCCATCTTTCTTCTTTTTCTTAGTATTTATATTTAGATACTAAAAGATATTGAAATTCTGAATTCTTTTTTACTTCATTTTGTCTAATGCAGATAAGACAAGAGTTTTTTAGCATATTATATATATTTTTTATACTTTGTTTTAATAATATAGAATATATACAAAGGTTTTCTATTTAAATCAATTTATATATCAAGTATACTCCATATACAGATATAAGGTATGGGGGCCTATCCCCCATATAAGATGGGAAGATAAAAGGAAGGGAAAATTCAAATAGTTAATTAAGTTCAGAATGGTATTCCATAATTGAATTCCAATCAAAACAAAAAAATACTTAGTCTCTTAAACAAGACATTCGAAAACTTAGGTAATTCGAGTCATTAGGATTTCATTTCTATATGAAGTAAGGAATATTCGAGAATTTCCTATAAACATATAAACATAGGTTTTAATTGGAATTCAATCAATTTGAGTTACGAAACAGGGGAGCTGCTTCATTTTAATAGAAAAAAATATTAAAGTAAAATGATTCAATCTTTTTTTGTATTTTAATAAATGTCCTTCTTTAGGTAATAACTAGGTAACGAAGTTATTTCATTAACTTTTTGAATTTAACCAACTAAACCTATTCTTATTTTTTGATTGTTTCAATGAGAAAATTTTTGAAAAATTAAGAATTCTAGTATTTTTTTTTATTTTTTTTCCTTCAGAAATAGATAAGAATTAGTTTGGTGAATCGGAAACTTTTTTTCAATTTTTCTATAAAATTGAAGTATAAATTTCAAGTAAAAATTGCAATTTCTTTTCTTATGGAACATACATATCAATATGCATGGGTAATCCCTCTTCTCCCACTTCCAGTTATTATGTCAATGGGGTTTGGACTTTTTCTTATTCCGACAGCAACAAAAAATCTTCGTCGCATATGGACTTTTCCTAGTGTTTTACTTTTAAGTATAGCTATGGTATTCTCAGTTCACCTGTCTATTCAACAAATAAATGGAAGTTCTATCTATCAATATCTATGGTCTTGGACCGTCAATAATGATTTTTCCTTAGAATTTGGATACTTAATCGACCCGCTTACTTCTATTATGTTAATACTAATTACTACTGTAGGAATCCTGGTTCTTATTTATAGTGACGATTATATGTCTCACGATGAGGGATATTTGAGATTTTTTGTTTATATAAGTTTTTTCAATACTTCCATGTTGGGTTTGGTTACTAGTTCCAATTTGATACAAATTTATTTTTTTTGGGAGCTTGTGGGAATGTGTTCCTATTTATTGATAGGCTTTTGGTTTACACGGCCAATTGCAGCGAGTGCTTGTCAAAAAGCTTTTGTAACTAATCGTGTAGGGGATTTTGGTCTGTTATTAGGAATTTTAGGTTTTTTTTGGATAACAGGTAGTTTAGAGTTTCGGGATTTGTTTAAAATAGCTAATAACTGGATTCCTAATAATGGGATTAACTCCTTGCTTACTATTTTGTGTGCTTTTTTATTTTTCCTTGGTGCAGTTGCGAAATCGGCACAATTCCCTCTTCACGTATGGTTACCCGATGCTATGGAAGGACCCACCCCCATTTCAGCTCTTATACACGCAGCAACTATGGTTGCTGCGGGGATTTTTCTTATAGCTCGACTTCTTCCTCTTTTCATATCCCTACCTTTGATAATGAGTTTCATTTCTTTAATAGGTACAATAACACTCTTCTTAGGAGCCACTTTAGCTCTTGCTCAGAGAGATATTAAAAGAAGCTTAGCCTATTCTACAATGTCTCAATTGGGTTATATGATGTTAGCTCTAGGTATAGGTTCTTATCAAGCTGCTTTATTCCATTTGATCACTCATGCTTATTCGAAAGCTTTATTGTTCTTGGGATCCGGATCTGTTATTCATTCAATGGAACCTCTTGTTGGATATTCACCAGATAAAAGTCAGAATATGGTTCTTATGGGTGGTTTAAGAAAATACATTCCAATTACAAGAACTTGTTTTTTATGGGGTACCCTTTCTCTTTGTGGTATTCCACCTCTTGCTTGCTTCTGGTCCAAAGATGAAATCCTTAGTAATAGTTGGTTATATTCACCCTTTTTTGGAATAATAGCTTCTTTTACTGCAGGATTAACTGCGTTTTATATGTTTCGGATATATTTACTTACTTTTGATGGGTATTTGCGTGTTCATTTTCAAAATTACAGTAGTACTAAAGAGGATTCGTTGTATTCAATATCGTTATGGGGAAAAAGGATATCTAAAGGAGTCAATAGAGATTTCGTTTTATCAACAACGAAGAGTGGAGTTTCTTTTTTTTCACAAAATATATCCAAAATTCATGTTAATACAGGAAATAGGATAGGATCCTTTAGTACTTCCTTGGGGGCTAAAAACACTTTTGTTTATCCTCATGAACCGGGAAATACTATGCTATTTCCTCTTCTTATATTACTGCTTTGTACTTTGCTCGTTGGATCTATAGGAATCCATTTTGATAATGAAATAGGGGAATTAACCATATTATCAAAGTGGCTAACTCCCTCAATAAACTTTTTCCAAGAAAGTTCTAATTCTTCCATAAATTCATATGAATTTATCACTAATGCAATTTCTTCTGTAAGTCTAGCTATTTTTGGTCTATTCATAGCATATATCTTTTATGGATCCGCTTACTCTTTTTTTCTGAATTTGGATTTAATAAATTCCTTTGTAAAAGGGGGTCCGAAAAACTATTTTTTCCATCAACTAAAAAAAAAGATATATAGTTGGTCATATAATCGTGGTTATATAGATATTTTCTATACTAGGACCTTTACCTTGGGTATAAGAGGATTAACCGAACTAACGCAGTTTTTCGACAAGAGTGTCATTGATGGAATTACCAATGGAGTGGGTCTTGCTAGTTTTTGTATAGGAGAAGAAATTAAATATGTAGGGGGAGGTCGAATTTCGTCTTATTTATTCTTTTTTTTATGTTATGTATCTGTGTTCTTATTCTTTTTTCTTTCTTAAGGAATTTTCCTATCTCCTGCCTAAGTAGCTTTCCTATTCGCCAATTTTTTCCATTCCTCTGTGTAAATAGCCTAATATGGGTTCACAATCAATAACATCTTCACCATCGAGAGTAACGATCAGTCGAAGAACACCATGCATTGATGGGTGGTGAGGGCCCATATTGACTATCATGAGATCTTTTCTTGTAAGCGGTAGACTCATA